TCAATATTTTAGATTCTATTTAAGCCCCAATTTCAATTTTTTAAAAAGGACTTTTATTTATGATATTTGCGACCTTAGAGCATATATTAACTCATATTTCCTTTTCGATCATCTCAATTGTGATTATAATTCATTTGATGAACTTATTAGTCTACGAAATCAAAGAATTACGTAATTCGTCAGAAAAAGGAATGATAGCTACTTTTTTCTCTATAACAGGGTTTTTAGTTACTCGTTGGATTTCTTCGGGACATTTTCCTTTAAGTAATTTATATGAATCATTAATTTTCCTTTCATGGAGTTTATCCATTATTCATATAATTCCGTATATTAGGAATTATAAAAATGATTTAAACGCAATAACTGCACCAAGTGCCATTTTTACCCAAGGTTTCGCCACGTCAGGTCTTTCAACTGAAATGCATCAACCCGCAATATTGGTACCTGCTCTACAATCTCAGTGGTTGATGATGCATGTCAGTATGATGTTATTGAGCTATGCAGCTCTTTTATGCGGATCATTATTATCAGTTGCTCTTATAGTGATTACATTTCAAAAAAAAATCGATTTTTTTTTGAAAAACAAGAATTTTTTAAGTTTAAGGAAATCGTTTTCCTTTGGTGATATGGAATATTTGAACGAAAAAGGAAGTATTTTAAAAAAGACTTCTTTCCTATCATTTAAAAATTTTTACAAATATCAATTAATTCAGCATTTGGATTCTTGGAGTTATCGTGTCATTAGTTTAGGGTTTACCTTTTTAACCATAGGCATTCTTTCTGGAGCAGTATGGGCTAATGAAGCATGGGGTTCATATTGGAATTGGGATCCTAAGGAAACTTGGGCATTTATTACTTGGACCATATTTGCAATTTATTTACATACTAGAAAAAATTCAAAATTGCAAGATCAAGTTATGAATTCGGCATTTGTAGCTTCTATAGGATTTCTCCTAATTTGGATATGCTATTTTGGGATCAATCTATTAGGAATCGGGTTCCATAGTTATGGCTCATTCCAATGAATATCTAATTGAATAAAAGAAACTGCATTAAAGAATACATAAAAAAGAAAGGATACATAAAAGAATTGTCAGATACACAATGAAATTTTGTGCGAGTTTTTGAGAACCTTTTAAATAGAGGAATTCTTCAAATGGTTCTCAAAAACTTTAGATATATCTAATTACAATTCTAATTAACACTTACCTTTTTTTCATTGCACAACGAAGAATCGTGAAAATATGAAAGTCAAAGAATTCTAAGACTTTTTTTTTCCAATTAATTAAATTTCTTGAATCTAAAAAAAGAATTAGTATCTATAAAAAGATAACTTGTACCTTGTCAACCGATAACGGGAGAACAAATCAGGATAAATAACAATTTCTATTACAGGTAGAAAGATATAGATCAAGACAAAGAGTTCTCGTGGTCCAGAATCAGAATCAAAAAAATTGAGTTTGTAATATTAAAGAGCTTGTATCCATAGAAAATATGACGTAATATCGTAACATAGATAATAAAAAATAGAAGTTAATATCATTCCAATTGACATCACAAAAGTAATTAACATTTTTGGTATGAAAAGATATTTTGGGCTGGTAATTATTCCAAAAAAGAGTCAGAATTCTGCAACAAAACCACTCATTTCTGGCAATGCAAGAGAAACCATCGAGAAACTACTAAACATGATAAAGATTTTTGACATTGGAATAAATATCCCCATCTCTTCGAGATAAAAAAAAAAGAATTAATTTGAATTCCTACATGATGAAAAAAAGGAAAAAAGTCTCGAGAAGAAAATGATGCTATTTGACCACTATACATTGCTAACATCAAGAAATAGAAAAATCGCGGATTTTGAGTAATTGGCCAAGCTACTAAAGTAGTTCTAAATCCTGTCAGTAAAAAGGGTCCTCTGGAAAGTCCATCGGTTTCCAGTCTCCATTGAAAATCAAAAAGATTGATCCATTTAGAATCCTTCTTGGATTGAGTTAATGGATCGGATCGTCCAATTGGAAAATGATAACAAAATAAATAGATCATTAGAAGGAACTCTAGAATACATATATATAGAGTATACCATCTATACACCTTATTTTCTCCTATGAGTGAAAAAGATAATTAAAAAACCCGCAAATATGGGCAAAACAAAAAGTATTTTAACCAAGGAAAATAACTCGTGATAAAGACAAGATAAGATTATACCAGAAAAGCCCGTGCTCGGGAGAAGAATAATATATTATCTTTTCTCGAGCACGGGCTTTTGTCGGTAAAGAGGAATCAAATGATTCAAGTGGAGTTTTTTGTCACATATCAATAAGAAAGACCCATGCTGCGAGTTGTTTCATGCCATAAATAAACACGGACACTCAAAAAATCCGTTGGACAAGCGGATTCACATCTTTTACAACCTACACAATCTTCGGTTCTTGGCGCAGAAGCAATTTGCTTAGCTTTACATCCGTTCCAAGGTATCATTTCCAATACATCCGTGGGGCAAGCTCGAACACATTGGGTACATCCTATACATGTATCATAAATCTTTACTGAATGTGACATTGGATCTATAAATTCCAGTTTTGAACACAAAAAATTTTCAATCTGGTAAAATAAGAAAATGAAATAATCATATATTTTTTATTGTAGACACCAGATGAATCAATGATTTATCAAAATTTTCAGAATCAGTAAATTTTTTAATCTGTTTATGAGAAAGGACCAAGATACTTTGTTTTCCATTTCAATAAGCATGAAATATAAGTTTATGAATTCAATTCATGGTAATTTTACTATCTAAAATTTACTATCTATATATAGAATATATAGAATGTATATAGATAGAAATAGAATTAAAAATAGAATTAATTTGATATTGATATATAATATATCAATATCAAATTAATACGTTTGTTATTAGGTTAGTGATAGAAGAGGTTAGTAACTCTAAATCTCAATAAATCTCAATCATAAATCTATATGAAAAAAGAGAAGAAAGAAAATAAATAAGTAAATAATAATAAGAGAATTTTAGATTCTATTAATATTGAATTTATTGAATTCTAATTAGATTCTCTTATTATTCTAATTCTATTAGATTCTATTTAGAATATTCTAAAATTATCAAAGTCTTATGTTTCTATTTCTATGTGAAAATAGAAGAATTACAGAACAAAAGAATATATTCACAGTAGATTGAGAAAAAAAGAGATTAAATCCATTTTCATTCTTTCAATAAAAAAAAAAAGAAGTTCTTCTTTCTTATTATATTAGAATTAGAATTATATTAGATTATTGGTTTATATTAGTATATTAGATTATTGATGAGCCATAGTAATTGCACCTATCAAAGAAAGTAAAAGGATTAGATAAATGAGTTTAAAAGGAAGAGAAAAATCTGTGGATAAATGAATCCCAATTTGTTGAACGTTACTTATGAAGAAATCCTGTTCTATAATCTGATTTGATCTTGTAGTCCAAAAAATTCCGTACCATAATGTATTTGGGAGAGTAGTCATTCAATGAAAAAAAATACTTGTACAAACCAGTGAAGTGATCCTATTTCTAAAGGTCCTCAAATAGGAATCATTGGAATATTATGAACCGTTAATAAACAGCACAGCAAATATGATTAATACATTTCTGGTTCCCACAAATAAGGAACTGCGTGGCAGCTACAAAGTAGGAATTCAAAAAAAAATATAGAATTAAGGATATACAAACAAGAAGAACCAATACCAATGAAAAGGCAGAATCAATGGGATTGGTAAGTAAGACTATTCCCAGACCTCCTAATATAAGAACTGATCCCAGAAATATTACTTTGAATAGTTACAGGTAAATGATTTGTATGGGATAAGGTAATTATGAAACTTTGTTCAATGTACCTTGTGGCTCATATTTTTTCCTTAATTCATTATTTCATTAATTTATATTAAAATGAAAAATAAAAAAATAACTGAACTAAGAAAAAACTAATTAAAAAATAAAAAAACAAGAATAATAATAATAAAATCAAATTTAATTAAGAAATTTTTGGTTCCCGAATCTTTAATTGATCCATTAATTTCTTATAACGCATTTTATTTTTCTTTGACAAATAAGTCAATAATCGTTGACGTTTTCCTAGAATTATTCGTAGACCCCTTTGTGATAAAAAATCTCTTTTGTGCAATTCTAAATGTGAAGTAAGTCTTCGTATCTTACTGGTGAAATGGAATACTTGAAATTCAACAGATCCACTATTTTCTTCTTTTTCTTCTTGTGTAATAACTGAGATGAATGAATTTTTTTTGACCATAAATGAAAATTTGTATCTTTATTTTCTGTGAATTTTACCGATCAGGAAAAATAAAATAAAAAAATAAAAGAATAATAAAGAATATTTATTATGCCAGTTATTTTTATCTTTTCATCTAGTATACATCAAAAATGGATTCTATTCATATACTCTTTTTTTTTTAATTTATTTGATTTATGTTTTTATGTTTTGTATATTTTAATCAAAATATACAAAACATATATGTATTCGCGAAATAGAAAAATTTCTTTGTTCTTTTTACTTAAATAAATTCCACTCTTCCTAATGAAAGTTGATATACTATGAAATCAGCATCATGTATTATAGTATTACTACATAGTGTATATGTTTTGGCTTTCTCATCTACCAAATATGTTAGACGATATGTAGGAAATCAACTAGAAATTCTTTTTCATTGGAATTGAATTGATTCCTAATTGTTAATACATATGTATTCTTGACATACTGAAACGACTGCTGTTATTGGCATCAAACCAATAGCGATTCATACAAGCTAAATCTTCTAATCTATAATTGGGCCAAAGAAACAATTTGAATTTAATGAAATTTTGTCTATCTGTATTAATATGTTTGTTCTCATTCAAAAATTGCCCACAGTTTCTTATTTTATTTTCATTGCAAAATCTTGGATTTCTATCCACAACATGAAAATTCCGGGAATTTAAACAAATTCGAATTCGAAATTCTCTACGACGTCTGGGGGATAGAATATTTTCAGGAACAAGTAAATCATAATGATTTTTGTCTCCACTCAAAAATATGTTGCTGTGTCGTGCAATGGATTTTTCAAACCCCCCTTTCTCAATTCTTTTTTTTGTGTATTTTTTATTTTTTTGGTACTTCTTATTATCGACTGATGAAATATCCATAGTTTGATATATAATATCTTTTCCGTCCCTTCCTATAGATAGACAAATTGGTTCAATAATAAATATTCCCTTTCTTATCAATTCTGCAAGAACTAGGTCCCTTTGAATCAACATTTCATCTAGATTTATTTCACCTCTTTGAATCGAAGATATAGCAATTTCCTTTGGATTTATCAGTCTAAGTAGGAGACAATATATCCTTATATTTTTAATTACTTTATTATTCAAATGATCAGCCCATCTTAGTTGAAAAAGTAAATATTTTCTCAAGAAGAAATCTAGTTCCATTTCATTCTTGCTCTTATATTGTTTTTTTTTTATACCTTTTTTTATTTCTAAGCTTGCGTAATCTTCTTCAAAAGCTTTTTTATTCTTTTGGTTTAGTAGATTCAATAGAAGATTTCTTTGGACCTGTTGTTGGTTTTCTTCCTGCTTGGAATTTACTAATTCAAGATCTTTTTTTTTCTTAGATGATTTTACGTTAATTTTTTTACTTTTTTCATTTATAGAAAAATGAAAAAAGAGTGATTTGATTGGGATGATCCAAGGTTGAATTTTATATACATCAAAAAGTAGTACAAATTCTGGGAAGAACCAAGTTTCTAGATTGGATATAGTATCATGATTGGATGCGATATCATTATCATAGAACCTTTTTTTATTCATTCCCATGCAATCAAAAACAAAATTGCATGTTTTGCTCTCTTGATGAATTGTAGGAAAAAAAAGATCTTTTTTTTCCATTTTATTGAAATTCTTAATTTCAGTCTTAGTATTTTTCTGAATCTTGATGCCAATATGTGCATTGGCCCAGATCTCTATATTATTCTCAATATTATTTAGAAAACAAAGATGAAGAATTCTACAATCAAAATATTTTCTATCAAAATTAGTATTCCTATCAATAAGAAATCCTTTTTCTACTTTTTCTAGATAATCATTACTAGGTATACTTACCAATACATAAAATGATTCAGGTTTCGATGTATTGAAATGATATGTAATTTCTTGGTCCCCATTTTTTTCTAATGTTGATTCAGAAATGTATAAATTAGGAAGGCTTATGTATTTATATGATAAAATATCATATCTGTAATGTTTTTTCCATTTATCTTTTTTATTCATAAATGAATTCTCTGCATAGTCATTTTCTTTCATGGAATAAATGAATCGGTCTTTTTTATAGAATTTATAGAAATCCAATTGGTTTGATTCCTTATTTTGAATCATACGATGTTTATCAATTCTATTTCTCCATTCTTTAGGTACTAATACTAATTGATACTTTTTTTTTTTAGATAAATCGTATTGATAATAACTTTTTAACCAGTTTTTCCATTCGTTCATTATAAACGTATTAATTTGCTTATGTCTTGATTTATAATTAAATATTCCGTATATCATATAATAGTCTTTTAAATTATCCTTAAAAAAAGGATAGCTCCCCTGATATTGAAGTACAGGTCTCAATTGATACTTATTAAGTAATTGGTTTTGTGATATTTTATAAAAAACATATGCTTGGGATAGGGAAGATAAGTTCCAATAAGTATTGGAATTTTTATTGCTAGTCTTAGTATTATCAATATTTGAAAACAATTTTTTTATAGTCAAAATAAAATTCATTGTATTTTGATTTCTTTCATCAATTCCTTCTTGTTCTTTATTTATTCCATTGTTGTAAATGGATTTATTAAAGATTTTTTTTGTTGATTCAAAGAAAAGTTGTATATTGATTTTAGAAATGGTAATGGTACATAAAAAAATATCTATGTATATTTTTTCAATGAATGATTTGATAAAGTAGTGTGATTTACGCATTAATCGGATATTTTTCCTTTTTAATATTTTCCAAATATACTTCTGTAATCCCGATCTTTTATTATCATAAATTAGAACTATTTCTTTTTTTTTCTTGTCTTTTGCAGTTCCTTCAATTTGATTCCTGATTTGAATTGTCTTATCAGAAAGATCTTTCATTCTTCTTTCTATTAGTGAATAATTGAACCAATTTATCGTTTTATTTAGAACGGATGATTCGCTAGGAATATTTCTTTTTAAATCTTTTTTATTTTCGTTTGGTTCATATACTTTTTCTTTCCTCACTTCAAATAATAAATTTAGATTTACTTTATCCAGTTTTTTCATTATTAGGTTAATAATTCGAACTATTTGGATGACTCCTTTTTTTTTTCTTTTTTGAATTTCTTTATAAATAGGTTCAAAAAAGAAAGGTCGTTTTCGAGGAGAACCAAAAGGAAGTTCCGCTTCCATTCCCCAGACTGTTAAAAAACAAAAATTTGTTTTTTTTTCTTTTTTTTTCATTTTCATTAGATCTCTATGATGAGATCGTGCCCTAGATTTTCTCCAAGGTTTTAGACAGAAAGGATATAAAATCTTTATCTGAATACCGTCTATTAACCAAGCTTGGGGAAATTCTGTTTCTGATAATTGAACACCATTATAGGTGCATTTAATATGGATTTCTCTATTCCATTCCTTAAAATCCTCGTCCCACTCGGGAATTTGAAATAATAGCATACGGAAAAGATTTTTGGCTATTATTAATGAAGGCAATATAATGTATTTTCTAAGAAAAGATTGGGTTACTAACATCAAACCTCTTATTACTTGAGTAAATATAAAGGTATCCCAAGCTTCTGATATTTCTATCTGTTCATTTTTATATTTTTTTTCTTCTTTCTCCTTTTCTTCTTTTTTATCTTCATTTTCAAAATAGGAAATTTTTAATTCTGATTCTTGTTCTCTCCCCATCCAATTCCTAAAAATTAGATTCTTAATTTCGTTGATATCAAAAAACAAAAAAAAAGATGTTTTGTCTAGACGATCCAAAAAAAGAGGAGAATGTACATTTACTTGAAAGAGGTTCCAAATAACTGTTTTACGTCTTTGAGCGCGCATGGATCCTTTGATTAGATTGCGACGAAAATCCGATTGTTGTGAGTAACGTATTAAAGCCACCTCTTCCTCTTCCATTTGATCATCCTTTTTCTCATTGTTACTAGTATTCTGAATACTAGAAAGAGAATTGGTATTCTGATCATTATCGTTATAAATTATCACACGTTTGGCTCTTCTTGAATGAATCTCATAACATTCTTCCTCCAAATCTTCTTCATTTTCTTCTTCCTCTTCTCTCAAATTCTCGGTTAATTTGTATGACCATCGAGAAACCTTTTTACTGATTTCTTCTTTTCTAATTCCAATAGATTTCTTTTTCATTATTTTTTGATCTTTTGTATGTGTTGTAATTACATCAAATAAAAATTGAAAATATTTTTCTTCACTTTCTGAATCAATTCCTTTTTCTTCTATAGAATTCAAAAATGATTGACGGTGAAGTTCTATGGAATCATTAAGAAGTAGATCATGAATCTTATTTATAAAAAAAAATTCTACTAAATCTTCTGTATCTATATAAGTATTCATGATTGCATGTGAATCTAATTCTTTTCTCGTTCCTCGATATGGTCCGTTGAAAAAAGGATCATAAGCTTTTGGCAAGCATTTCTTTTTTTTTTCATCATCACATAATATTATTTTTTTTTCAAGCATATCCAGACTAGAGGATCTCTCATTTTTTTCTATAATTTTGATTCGGCTTCTCAATTCATTGTTCAAATTGCACTTTTTTTTTTCATTAGCATAAATCCAAGAATTATAAAGATCTTCGTCATATAGTTTTTCTATTATGTACAAAGAAATTCTTCGTTCTAGCATTTCCGAAAAAGTTGATAAACTGGGCGGATATGTAAAGGATATTATTTGTTTCCCATCACTTGTACATGTAAAAAAAAAAAATTGTGACATTTCATTGCGTAAAGCATTTTCTAATTTCTCATTTTTTATATATCGTAATGGACGATTCCATCGCTTATAATCAAAAAAAAAAGTGACAAAAGTTTTTTCAACCCACAATCTTTTCTTTTTCTCTTCTTTCAGTCTTCCCAATTCCCAATTCTCTTGATGGGTCTCCAGATCAGAATCTTCGTAAAACGGGCTATCTTGATAGTAAGCCTCTTGAAAGTAAAATTCATCCTTTATTTTTTTCTTTCCATTCACTCGGATCTCTTCCGTTTCATCTATTTTGTCCAGATCCTCCTTTTCTTCCGAACAAAGGGAAGGTTTTTCTTCGGTGGATTCTTCTTGTTCTTGTTCAGTCTCCTTCATTTCATAAGTTGTTTCTACATCACTTTCTTCCTTTCTTTTTATCTCTTCTTCCGTTTCTGAGGTTTCTTTATCTTTCAGTTTCTTAGTGACAATAGGTGACGGCATTTTGCCTAAATAGTAAACACAGGTAATAAATAAGAGGATACTAAAGATTCGACCCATATAATTTCTCAATTCTGACACAAGATACTTATTAGATCGAATAGAAAGATTTTGCCGTATCCAGAACAATACCAATCTAACCCATTTCATGAATAAAATGTGACCTATTAACCAACCAACAAAACTACTTGTTAAAAATAAAATCTTGTTGTTGCATCGAAACATATAAATGTTGACTAATCTGGCTAACGTGGAACTTGGTAAAATAAAATGATTGAATAATTGAATAATTAGATTATTAAGGAATACACATTGAATGCTGAGATTACGCATTGAATTTCTGTGAGTATATCCATAATCAAAAAAGTTTTTATGATTGTTCCAGAAGAAATGAAACAAAAGATACGGTAGAACTAGGACAGTTATTGTATGAGGTCTACTTAATGCTATATGCAGAGGCGCATAATAGATCGATATGAACATCATGAGCTGTCCCGTAATAAAACCAGTTGTTGCG